ATGCGATGACTTTACTCTACAAACCACAAAGACATTGGTACACTTTATTTTATTTTAGGAATTTGAGGGGGACTTCTAGGCACTTCAATAAGAATCCTAATCCGCATGGAACTAGGCCAACCTGGCTCATTTCTGGGCAGCGATCAGCTATATAACACTATTGTTACTGCCCATGCATTCCTCATAATTTTCTTTATGGTAATGCCCATTATAATTGGGGGATTCGGAAACTGACTCCTTCCCCTTATATTAGGCGCCCCAGACATGGCCTTCCCCCGAATAAATAATCTCAGATTTTGACTTCTTCCACCAGCTCTCATCCTCCTGGTTTCCTCCGCTATTGTAGAAAAGGGAGTAGGAACTGGGTGAACTGTATACCCCCCGCTTTCCAGAAATATTGCCCATGCTGGACCGTCAGTCGACATAGCAATCTTTTCCCTTCACCTTGCTGGTATCTCTTCAATCCTCGGCTCAATCAACTTTATTACAACAGTAGCAAACATGCGGTCAGACGGAATACGATTAGAACGAGTTCCCCTATTTGTTTGGGCTGTAGTAATTACCACAGTTCTCTTGCTCCTCTCCCTCCCAGTCCTTGCTGGAGCAATTACAATGCTTTTAACAGACCGAAACATCAACACTGCTTTCTTCGACCCTGCTGGAGGAGGAGACCCTATTTTATTTCAACATCTCTTCTGATTCTTTGGCCATCCAGAAGTATATATCCTCATTCTCCCTGGATTTGGAGCTATCTCACACATCGTAACACACTACGCCTCAAAACCCGAATCATTCGGGACCCTAGGAATGATCTACGCTATACTTGGAATTGGAATTCTAGGATTTATTGTATGAGCTCACCACATATTCACCGTCGGCATAGACGTAGACACCCGAGCTTACTTCACTGCGGCCACTATAATTATCGCAGTTCCAACAGGAATTAAGGTATTTAGATGACTTGCAACAATCCACGGATCACGAATCAAATATGAACTACCTATACTCTGAGCCCTGGGATTTATTTTCCTGTTCACCACTGGAGGACTCACCGGAATTGTCCTAGCTAACTCTTCCCTTGACGTAATCCTCCATGATACTTACTACGTGGTAGCCCACTTCCACTATGTCCTATCTATGGGAGCTGTATTTGCCCTATTCGCCGCTTTCACACACTGATTCCCCCTGATAAGTGGCATAACACTTCATACACGATGAAGAAAAGCTCACTTTGGGCTTATATTCATCGGAGTAAATATAACTTTTTTCCCGCAACACTTTCTAGGTCTAAGAGGAATACCCCGTCGTTACTCTGACTACCCTGACGCGTTTACTAAATGAAACGTGATCTCCTCAATCGGCTCTATAATTTCATTCGTAGCACTTCTCCTCTTTATCTTTATCCTATGAGAAAGATTTGTAGCCCAACGACCCATCATCGCCTCATCTCACCAACCATCATTTATAGAATGACAAGACACTCTCCCTCTGGGATTCCACAACCTACCGGAAACCCCTATAATTACTTCTTATTCTCCCCTTCACCGCCCGGCCTCTATACTTTTAAGTGTCCAAATATCCCACCAACCACTTACATGACAACCTGAGGACAATTAGCCCTACAAGACGCCGCATCTCCCATCATAAAGATACTTACACAATTTCATGATCATGCTATGGTCATCCTAGTACTAATTATCACTATTGTAGGCTATGCCATATCTTCTCTTCTCCTATCTAAGTTCTCCTCCCGCAATACCCTAGAAGCCCAACAAATTGAAACTATTTGAACAATCCTCCCCGCTCTTATCCTTATCTTCCTCGCGATCCCTTCCCTCCGTCTCCTATACCTAATAGACGAAGTCAGAAACCCCTCCGTCACTCTAAAAACTGTGGGCCACCAATGATACTGATCCTACGAATACTCTGACTTCGGGAACTTAGAATTCGACTCCTATATAGTCCCAACAGAAGACCTTCTACCCGGACAATTTCGACTCCTTGAAGTAGATAACCGAGCCATTCTCCCAATAAACTCAGAAATTCGAATCCTAGTAACAGCTGCCGATGTTATCCATTCCTGAACAATCCCTTCAATAGGGATCAAAGCTGATGCTATCCCAGGACGACTAAATCAATTGGGCTTTTCTACTACCCGTCCCGGCATTTTTTATGGCCAATGTTCAGAAATCTGCGGCGCTAATCATTCCTTCATACCAATCGCTATCGAAATTGTCTCCCCTAAAACATTTATAAACTGAATCAAAGAAAAAAGAAACTGAAAGTCTAATTTATCTAACAAAATATGAAGTTGTCATCTTCAAAAAGCTCTGCCAGCGACTTTCTATGCCACATCTCTCCCCCTTGAAATGAAAAATTATAGTCCTCCTTCTTCTAACAACAATTGCCCTTCTCTCAGCCACTACATGATGAGCCCAACTTCCCAAGTTCCCTTCCACCCCAGCTACTATAACTTCCCACAAATTCCCACAGTGGCCATGATCCTAAAATAAGGTGGCCGAGCTTTAGGCAAAAGATTGTAGCTCTTTCAACGGACACTTCCCCTTATTAATGATCCGACAACCATTTCACCTAGTTCAACTCAGCCCCTGACCAATAACTGCCGCTGTTGGAGCCTTCACGCTAGCAATCGGACTAACCTCCTGATTTCACAATCACGGAATATGAAGCCTTTACCTCGGGCTTACTATCACCCTCCTAACAATAATCCAATGATGACGGGATGTAATTCGAGAGGGAACCTACCTAGGCCACCACACCTCCCTTGTTGTCAAAGGCCTCCGCGCAGGAATAATCCTTTTCATTGCATCAGAAGTGGCTTTCTTCTTCTCTTTTTTCTGAGCCTTCTTCCATAGAAGATTAGCACCAACACCCTCCCTTGGCTGTGTCTGACCTCCTACAGGAATCGACCCTATCAACCCTTACGCAGTCCCCCTTCTTAATACTGCGGTTCTCCTTGCCTCCGGCGTATCAGTAACATGAGCCCACCATAGTATACTCGAACTCTCCCGCAAAGACACCATTACAGCTCTTCTTATCACCGTAGCTCTTGGCCTCTACTTCACCGTCCTTCAAGCAGAAGAATACATTGAAGCCCCCTTTTCAATTGCTGATAGTATCTACGGCTCAACATTTTTTGTAGCTACAGGATTCCATGGCCTACATGTCTTAATCGGTACCTCGTTCTTATCTGTATGCCTACTTCGAGCCTACCTGTCTCATTTTTCCCAGGGACATCATTTCGGATTCGAAGCCGCAGCATGATACTGGCACTTTGTCGATGTAGTATGAATTTTCCTATACATCTGTATCTATTGATGAGGCTCATAAATCCCTACAGGTTAGTGTACAGAGCACATAGGCCTTTGACGCCCAAAGATAAAGTGCAACTCTTTAACCTATAACCCCAGAATAACCCCCACATTCTAAATGACACTTACACTCCTCATTACCCTAAATGTAGTTATAACTACCACAATTCTACTAGCCTCAAACCCAGCTACACTAAGGATCTGGCTAATCATCACTGCCTCACTAATAGCAACCACTCTTGTCCTACCATCCACTAGATGATTTGCCCTAATCCTTTTCTTGATCTACATCGGAGGAATGCTAGTAATATTTTCCTACTTTGTAGTAATCCAGCCCAACCAACAACTGGAAATAAAAAAAATAATACTAGCAACCTCCTTGTCAACTACTATTTTACTTCTACCACACCTCAGAATAGAAACTCCATCCTTCTCTTCTTCCTCCTCAAACACCATAAACCCATTTCTTCTTCTACTCCCCAACTCATTCATCATCCTACTCCTCCTAGCAAGAATCTTATTTCTAATTCTCATTGCTGTGGTAAAAATCTCCAAAATCCAAGACGGACCACTACGACCATTCTTCTATGTCACAACCATTACGTAAATCCCACCCAGCAATTACCTTAATTAACAATAGATTAATTGACCTCCCCGCCCCCAATAACCTATCTATCTGATGAAATTTTGGGTCCCTCCTCGGCCTATGCCTAGTAATACAAATTCTAACAGGACTATTCCTAGCCATACACTATGCCCCCCACGTAGATCTCGCTTTCAGCTCTGTTGCTCATCTTACGCGAGATGTTAACTATGGATGACTTCTACGTACAATGCACGCCAATGGAAGCTCCTGATTCTTTATCTGCATCTACCTGCATGTTGGCCGAGGACTTTACTACGGCTCTTACTTCCTTATAGAAACCTGAAACATTGGAGTCCTCCTGCTATTTTTAGTAATACTGACAGCCTTTCTGGGATATGTCCTCCCATGGGGACAAATAAGATTCTGAGGAGCAACTGTAATTACAAATCTCCTTTCCGCAATTCCCTATATTGGAAAAATATTAGTAGAATGGGTATGAGGGGGATTTGCAGTAGACAATGCCACTCTAACCCGATTTTTTGCGATTCACTTTATAACCCCGTTCGCAATTATCGGTCTAACCATACTTCACTTCCTCTTCCTCCACCAAACAGGCTCCAACAACCCACTAGGCATCTCCTCCTCATCATACAAAATTCCATTCCACCTATACTACTCCACCAAAGACCTATTTGGGGCGGCTCTGCTCCTCTTAACCCTAATCGCTGTCGCTCTATTCACCCCCAATCTCTTGGGAGACCCAGAAAACTTTATCCAAGCGAACCCTCTAGTTACTCCTATCCACATCATACCAGAATGATATTTCCTATGAGCATATGCCATCTTACGATCTATCCCAAACAAACTAGGTGGCGTTATTGCCATATTTGCTGCCATTCTAGTTCTATTTATCTTACCATTTATTAATACAACCCAACAACGGGGTTATCAATATCACCCAACAACACAACTCCTATTCTGAACCTTTATAACTACTCTTATTCTTCTAACCTGAATTGGGGGACGACCAGTAGAAGAGCCCTATAGATGACTCGGACAAGCCTTAACCTTTCTATACTTCCTTCTCCACCTACTCCTACCCGTCTCTTCTCGACTATGAGAACTATCCAACCACTAAGTTTTTAAGTTAAACAAACTAATAGCCTTCAAAGCTATAAATGGGAAATCCCAAAACTTGATGATAATAGATATCTTTTCAACCTTCGACCCATTTAACTACTACTCCTTCTATAAATTTTCTCCCTTATTCTGAGCCATATCCCTACTTCCATTAATCTTCCTATCTTCCAGCTACTGAATAACTCCTCCCTCCTATTTTTGACTCCCACAATCTGTTCTATCAATAGGATACGACCAAGTAAAACGAACATTCAGAATCCATTTAAAAAGCCTGGCCTCAATCCTCTGCCCTTTATTCCTTATAATTATCACAATAAACCTAATTGGGATAATCCCATATACTCTAAGAGCATCCTCCCACCTCTTATTTTCAGTCACCCTGGCGCTCCCCCTCTGACTCTCATTAATCCTTTCCGGATTTACAAAAAAACCAAAAGCTGCAACCGCTAACTTCCTTCCCAGCGGAGCCCCAGCCTGACTAGCCCCCGCACTAATCCTTATTGAAACTATTAGGGTCATAGTACGCCCTATTACCTTAAGAGTACGACTAGCTGCCAATATAAGAGCAGGGCACATTGTCCTTGGCCTTATGGGTATCTACTGCGCTACAGCCTTTGCCAACTCTCCACTATCCATAACCCTTCTCCTCCTCATTCAATCAGGATATACAGTCTTTGAACTTGGAATCTGCTGCATTCAAGCATATATCTTCTTCCTCCTATTAACCCTCTATGCCGACGAACACCCCCCCCTTTAATAACACCACACCAAGGGAGAGCCCTCCGCACCTCTGATTTCGGCTCAAAGATAGAACCAACCTTCCTCCCTTTATTAAGGTAGTTTAATAAAAACACTGAGCTGTGGCTTCAGAATTGCTCACCACAGCCCTTAATCTATATGCTACTAAAATCTACCCCGAAAATCTCAAGAATAACTATCTGGCTCCTTCTAAGACTTACAACAGTCCCACTAATATTTTTCTTTATTTTTATAAATAACACAGTCCTCATTCAATGAAACCTAATCTCAATCTTTTCCCTCCATATTTCTCTCCCCCTAATTATTGACCCTACAGGACTATTATTTTCATTCATTGTATTATTCATCTCAGCTAACATTATACAATTTTCCTCATCATATATAGCAAATGATCCCCTAATAAAACGATTTATCCATTTAGTTCTATTATTTATTCTCTCAATAAACATACTTATCTACATTCCCCACCTCATCTTCCTTCTCCTCGGATGAGATGGCCTAGGAATTACCTCATTTATCCTAGTAATTTACTATCAAAATCCAAAGTCACTCGCAGCTGGCATAATCACTGCCCTTACTAACCGCATTGGGGACGCCCTAATCCTCCTTTCAATTGCCTGAATACTCAATCAAGGTCACTGAATAATTCTCCAAACAGAAGCCGCTAAATTCTCGTCACCCCTTCTCCTGGCAATTACTCTAGCAGCTCTAACTAAAAGAGCACAAATTCCATTCTCAAGATGACTGCCGGCAGCAATGGCCGCCCCTACCCCCGTCTCTGCCCTAGTCCACTCTTCCACTCTAGTAACTGCCGGTGTCTTTCTTCTCATCCGATTCTACCCAGCACTTTCCACATCACAAAACTTTCACACACTACTCCTTCTTACAGCCTCACTAACAATATTTATAGCAGGCCTATCTGCTATACTTGAATCGGACATAAAAAAAATTATTGCCCTATCCACCCTTAGCCAACTAGGAGTCATAATAGCAAGCCTAGGCCTTGCTCTCCCTTCTCTAGCACTATTTCACCTCTCCACCCACGCCCTCTTCAAAGCCCTTCTCTTCATATGTGCTGGGGCTATCATTTCCTCCAGACACCATACCCAAGACCTTCGAATCCTTGGGGGCCTCACCAACCAAATACCCCTCCTCCTAAGAAGAATAACCATCGCCAACCTCGCTCTATGCGGCACCCCATTTCTGGCAGGATTCTACTCCAAAGACATAATCCTAGAACTGTCAGTTACAGCCCCCAATAACATTTTAATTCTCACTCTTTTATTTATTTCCACGGCTCTAACATCCGCATACTCCCTCCGCTTCATAATCTCCCTAGTCTGGTCCCCCTCTATATCAAGCCCATTTCACCAAACCAACAATAAAGACCACAATATTTCAACCCCCACAATTTTCCTATCAATCGGAGCCATCTTCGGGGGCACAGCAATAAGATGAGTACTATTCCCCCCCTCTCCAGAACCCTTTATTCCCCTCCATCTTAAGATACTAGCTATCCTCTTCACTATAACAGGGGCCTTCCTCTCAACAACAACCATAATAAATAAAACAAAAATCCCCACCAATTTAGCAGCTACCCTCATATACCACTTATCAACCTCAATATGATTCTTAACACCATTATCCTCCCAGTTCCTAATAAAATACCCTCTTCTAACAAGGGCGCTCCTTCTAAAAACAATCGACTCAGGCTGAAATGAAGCTCTAGGCGGACAAGGAGCAAACCTACTATCAACCTCACTAACCATAAAAGCCCAACCATGACAAAACAACATAATTACCTCCCACCTAACCTTAATATCCTTAACCCTCTTACTACTCCTCTTAATTTGCCCAGATAATTTATATAAAATATAATACTGAAGATATTAATAAGACCTTGTCTCTGGGCACCACACCTAATATACCTATAAAAACATATATATAGTATAAATCATTACAATAGTTTTTCATACTATAAATAGGCTCCTCCTTATATATTAACCTCTATAAACAAAAGATAGTTTATCAAAACCCTAACTTTGGGAGTTAAAAATCAACTTTTGTTGTCTTTTGATGCTAAGATAGTTTATCAAAACCCTAACTTTGGGAGTTAAAAATCAACTTTTGTTGTCTTTTGATGCTAAGATAGTTTATCAAAACCCTAACTTTGGGAGTTAAAAATCAACTTTTGTTGTCTTTTGATGCTAAGATAGTTTATCAAAACCCTAACTTTGGGAGTTAAAAATCAACTTTTGTTGTCTTTTGATGCTAAGATAGTTTATCAAAACCCTAACTTTGGGAGTTAAAAATCAACTTTTGTTGTCTTTTGATGCTAAGATAGTTTATCAAAACCCTAACTTTGGGAGTTAAAAATCAACTTTTGTTGTCTTTTGATGCTAAGATAGTTTATCAAAACCCTAACTTTGGGAGTTAAAAATCAACTTTTGTTGTCTTTTGATGCTAAGATAGTTTATCAAAACCCTAACTTTGGGAGTTAAAAATCAACTTTTGTTGTCTTTTGATGCTAAGATAGTTTATCAAAACCCTAACTTTGGGAGTTAAAAATCAACTTTTGTTGTCTTTTGATGCTAAGATAGTTTATCAAAACCCTGGTCTTGTAAACCAGCAATGGCTCTGCCTCTTAGCTATGTCCCTCCCATTATCCTGTCTACTTCCAACTGCAAGGCTAGCTGCCCTCCTCTCTATGACCCTTCAACGCAAACATCTTCTTATAGCTCTCCTAGCTCTAGAGGGAATGATCCTAGCAATAACTACTGCAATTATACTACTAGCTACTAAAACTTCTCCCAACAACTCAATAATAATGCTGATTCTCCTCACTTTTGGTGCTTGTGAGGCCTCTCTGGGGTTAGCCTGCTTAATCAACCTTACCCGCTTTAAGGGGAATGACCTATTAAAATCTACTACCACCTCTAAATGCTAAAGATCTCTCTTATAGTCAGCTGCTCCTTTATACTCCTCCTCTTCAAAACAAAAAAGCTATGATTTGTAATTCCTCCCATTCTCTTCCTAACTTCCCTCTTTTCCATGCCCCTTCTGTACTCTCCAATAAATGCAGCCTCCCTCAGCGCGCTCTCAACAAATAGCCCTTTAAGAGCTTCGTTAATTACGCTATCAATCTGAATTACTGCCCTAATATTCCTTTGCAGAAACAAAGTCTTCTCTTCAAACAACCACCCAAAATCTTTCTCCCTATGATCCCTCCTTCTCCTCCTAATCTTAGTTCTTTCCTTCTCCACAAATAACTTCTTAATGTTCTATATTTTATTCGAGAGAACACTAATCCCAATCCTAATCATAATCCTCGGCTGAGGATACCAGCCCGAACGCCTCCAAGCAAGATTCTACCTATTCCTCTACACAATTGCTGCCTCTCTGCCTCTTCTAATTAGCCTCACTCTCATCTCAAAAACCTCGGGCCACATCTACATATTTCTCCCCTGGCTTTTCCCTTCCATTAATGAAACCATTACACCAGTTTGATGATTAATAACCAACCTAGCATTTATAGTAAAGCTCCCCCTCTTCTTCACTCATCTCTGACTCCCTAAAGCACACGTAGAAGCCCCTGTAGCAGGCTCCATAATTCTGGCAGCAATCCTTTTAAAACTAGGAGGTTACGGACTCCTCCAAATAACCACTATATTCATCCCCCCCAACTCAGCTCTTCCTTCCTTAATTGTAAGGATTGCTCTATGGGGGGCCCTTATCTCCTCTATAATTTGTATACGACAAACCGATCTAAAAGCATTAATTGCCTATTCCTCCATTAGCCATATAGGGCTACTAATCGCCGGTGCTCTTTCATTCTCTGCAATGGGATTCTTTGGCGCCACCTTTATGATAGTCGCCCATGGCCTTTCCTCATCAGGTCTCTTTGCCATTGCAAATATAACCTACGAATCAACCAACACACGAAGTTTATACATCACTAAGGGCCTCGCCATAATTTCACCCCATATAGCCCTCTGATGATTCCTCTTAAGCGCAACAAACATAGCCGCCCCTCCATCAATTAACTTATTTAGGGAAATCCTTCTCATTATAAGAATCCTCTCCTTTTCTCCCTTTACCTGGTTCACTCTAGCGACTTTAGCCTTTATAAGTGCAGCTTATTCCCTGTACCTATACACATCCTCCCAACACGGACCATTCCCTGCCTTCCTGAACCCATTAAACACTTCTCTCTCCAACAACTTCTCCTCAATCCTATTTCACCTGATCCCAGTAGTCATATTAATTAGAAAACCAGATATTCTTCTTTAGCCCTATAGTTGAACAAACAACATTAAACTGCAGATTTAAAAGTGTATATCATACTATGGCTTTGATAAGATAAGCTAAGCCCTAAGCTATCGGGCTCATAACCCGATAATGATTAATGTCTCTTATCAATTGTTTGAATCTAGCAAGCCTAATGGCCCCCTTTAATTTCATATATGCAAATTCTAAAACCCCGTTCAGCCCCTATAAATTAAAACTACTAAACGCCGCAATATAAAACTCTAACCAAATTGTAAAACAAATAATGGAAGAAAGGGAAAGGGGCGGTAAAAATCGTGCCAGCAACCGCGGTTAAACGATAGCCCCCAGCCATTACCAACGGATCAGTGGAACAACATCGCGGCACAAAAAACTAAATCATATAGGTCCAATTTAAGACAATATTCAACCATCATGCCCATATACCCATCCACGAAAGCTTAAACAAAAACAAGGATTAGAGACCCTTCTATATTAAGCCAACAAATGATACCCGGGTAGTAAAAACAACTGTTCTAAACCTAAAAATCTTGGCGGTATCTAAACCAACCAGGGGAACCTGTTCTTTAATACGACAACCCACGAGACATACAACCTTACTTCGAAACCACAGCCTGTGTATTGCCGCCTCAGCTTACCCTGAAAAGATGTAAACAAAAAGATCTACCATCTATATTCCAGGTCTTAATGCAGCCAATAGTAAGGGAGAAATGGGTTACACCCTAAATCATAGTTACACCAATATGTGCTTTGCCTCACATTGAAGCCGGACTTGGAAGTAATTATATTAAGTCACAATATAGTGAATACTGGCAAACTTAGATATGCACAAATCGCCCGTCACTCTCGCCGAAAGGGGAGATAAGTCGTAACATAGTTGATGTAATGGAAATTGCACCAATCGAAGTAATATTAACCTTTCACTTACACCGAAAGAAAGCTAAAATTAGCTACTTCGCTTCCAGTATAATCCAAAAACAACTACTCTAATACTTTTTTCCAACCACCGCAAGGTCACATATAAAACCTAAAAAGAAGACATCCGTACCTTTTGCATCATGGCTTTGCAAGAATAACGCTAAATCTCCCCCCCGAAACTTGGTGAGCTGATTTTTACTCGCTTAGAGCCCAATAATTAATGTCACAATATTATTATAAAAGTAACTTATCAGAGGCTACATACCTATCGCACCAAAACATAGCTGGTTTTTCAAATTCCAGTCTAATCTGCTCAAGCTACTCGCTAACCTCCTAGCTATGAAAAATAATTAAGGACAAGCTTAATTATAGTCCTTATTAACAAAAACAGTTATAACCACGTAGGCCTAGAACCAGCCATCATAATACTACGTTATAGTACATAAACCAAAATTCCAATTTAAATATTAAACTCTTGAAATAAATTATAAAACACCTAATAATTCAAACTATGCAAAGATCAGTATTACTACATTTTACAAAACCTATTACCTCATATATATATGAGTAAGGAACTCGGCAACCTTTTATTCCGACTGTTTAACAAAAACATTGCCTGTAGCGCCCCCCATTACAGGTACACCCTGCCCAGTGTTATTATCAACGGCCGCGGTACCCTGACCGTGCAAAGGTAGCATAATAATTTGCCTCTTAATTGGAGGCTAGTATGAAAGGGCAAACGAGAATAAGACTGTCTCACTCATACCCATAAAAATCTATCTTCAGGTGAAGAAGCCTGAATTAATATAAAAGACAAGAAGACCCTGTCGAGCTTTAGCATACTATATGAGCCTTACGCCCATCCACACCTTCCCTCATATCCAGGCTTTTGTTGGGGCGACAACGGAACCTATCAATCTTCCGTTAAAATACAGACCTTACGTCACCCAAATGATCCTTTACTGATCACAAGATCTAGCTACCGCAGGGATAACAGACTAATCTTCCTCCGGAGCCCAAATCTACAGGAAGGCTTGGCACCTCGATGTTGGCTTAGGAAAATCCCCTAGATGAAGCAGTCTAGGAAGTGGGTTTGTTCAACCCTTAATATCCTACATGAGCTGAGTTCAGACCGGCGTAAGCCAGGTTAGATTCTATCTTTATATATAACTAAGTTTATTAGTACGAAAGGACCATAAACTATAAATATCTTACATTCAAGAAACTTATAAATTCCCATACAATCAATTTATTATTAGTGAGTTGGCAGAGAATGCACCTGACTTAGGATCAGCCCACAGACTAACAATCTACCCACTACAAGTCGCCCTAGTATATATAGTACCCGTAGCTTGCACCTACACAGAGACCAATGTCGAGTGACAAGCTCTACCTTTGGAAACCCTGATCTTGAAAATCAATAAAAGAAGTTCGACTCTTCTTAGAGCTTATGATCTACCCAACACTTGCTTGCTTTATTATCTACCTCTCGGCACTATTAGCAATGGCCTTCTTCACCCTCCTGGAACGCAAAATCTTAGGATACATTCAAATACGAAAAGGACCAAATAAAGTATCAGTAATAGGCCTGCCACAACCTATAGCAGACGCCCTCAAACTATTCCTAAAAGAACAATCTCTTCCCTCCATAGCAAATATATCTACATTTATAATAGCGCCTGCCCTAAGGCTATTTCTAGCCCTTACTATATGAATATTATACCCATCAACAACTGTTTCCTTCTTTATCACAATAGGGGCGCTATTATTTTTAGCTATTTCCAGCCTAAATGTTTACACTACCTTAGGTGCTGGATGGTCATCCAACTCAAAATACGCTCTTCTCGGCGCTTTACGCAGAGTAGCACAGACTATCTCCTATGAAGTAAGAATAGTCCTAATCCTACTAAGCCCCCTAATAATCTTCCACTCCCTCACACTAACATCAATGTCCTACCACCTCGCTTTCCCCCCCATTATTTTATCCCCCATACTCTTCATGTGCTGATTCACAACAACACTAGCAGAAACCAACCGCACTCCCTTCGACTTCGCAGAGGGGGAGTCAGAACTAGTGTCAGGATTCAATACAGAATACAGAAGTGGGGCCTTTGCCTTAATCTTCATAGCAGAATACATAAACATCATTATCATCAGTATACTCTCTACAGTTTTCTTCGTCCCTACATCAACATTCATATTAATAGAGGCTCAATTTCAGGTAACATTTACCGTCCTCGTCTCCTCTCTTTTCCTATGAATTCGAGGCACCCTCCCACGAATACGATATGATCACCTAATATATCTAACATGAAAAACCTTCCTTTTATTTGCAACTATAGCTCTTTTAATCAACATCCCCTTAGCCTCAATTCTCTAGATATTACGCCGGAATGAACGGATAGTCCTGATGAGACTAAATATAGAGCCCCATCTTAATATCTCACGAGAGAGCTTGTAGCGTTGAGCTTTTAACTCAAAGAAAATAGCCCTAGCTATTTCTCATGATATCGTAAAATCCGGGATAGTATAGCCTTCTAAGCTAACCCTGAAAAGTTCGACTCTTTTCTTTACAATCAATGTCCCTTCTACTCCCCCACATCATACTATTTATAACAACCCTATTTATAAGAACTTTAGCCGTGGTCTCATCCAGCACCTTTTTAACAATATGGGCCGCCCTAGAGCTAAACCTCATATCCCTTATTCCACTAATACTAACAAGCAACAATAAATTAGAATCGGAAGCCGCCGTAAAATACTTCCTCGCCCAAGCCCTAGGATCAAGTCTCTTTCTAATCTCATATCTAGCCCTTTCCCAAGGCCTCTTTCTTGTTATAAGGCAAATTGCCTCGCCCATAATCATAAGAATCTCCATTATAATCAAATTAGGGGCTGCTCCCACTCATTTCTGATTCCCTTCTGTTATATCCAGGTCCCCCTGACTAATCTGCATCCTCCTAGCAACATGACAAAAAGTGGCACCACTAACCATAATCACCCTCATATTCTCACCAACAAACAAGTTTATTTTCCTCATTGCTGCAAGCAGGAGACTAGTCGGAGGAATCCTAGGACTAAACCAAACCCAACTTGCCCCTCTGTTAGCCTACTCCTCAATCGGTCACCTGGGCTGAATCCTGGCAATTATTTACAATTCTAACTATATAGGGGTCCTGTATTTCTCTATCTATGCTCTCACAACAGGCTCACTAATAGTGCTATTTCATCTAACCAATATATATTCAATCAAGCAAACTATAAAAAGCACAGCCCTCTCACCAGATATATTCCTTATCCCGATGCTCCTCCTCTTGTCCCTAGGAGGACTCCCGCCCCTACTAGGGTTTGCCCCCAAATTAATAGCACTATCCCTGCTCACTAGACAATCCCAACTATCTTTAAGCCTTGCTCTAATTATTGGCTCCACATTAAATCTATCCTACTATTTAACCCTCATATTCAACCTATATATCACCTCAACAGGACCAATAACATCAAAGTCTCCCTACCATTTCCACCTCCTAACGCCAGCAATTATTATTACATTCCCCCTAGTTATAGCTCCGATAATGGCCTAACTAAGTGAAAGCCAAACAGGCAACTATCTGTTAATTAGTCCAATGCTAGTTCTCTAGCTCACTTTGTTTTTTTTTGTAATATATTTCTTAGATATCATATATGTTAAATTATAAGATATCAGGGGTAAAGAATGTTATCAATATATTAATAATTATAATTATTATAGCCACCACCCCCCCCCTATTTACACCATATTACACCCTATTTACACCCTATTTTATGGGGAATTCCCTCTTAAACCCCCCCATTTGCGGACACCCCCCCCCCCCCCGAATTAAAAATTCCAGCACTTACCTCCCTACTCCCCTTTAAACAGTAGAATTTCAAAAAATAGCAAGAAATCCCTCTCACAGAGGGGGTAAATTCCCAATTTATCCCCATTTTTCTCGATTTTTCTCGATTTTTCTCGATTTTTTGGCCCTTAATTCTAGCCCCCTCAATTTTATCCCCTATTTTTCCACTTGGCACAATCCTTATATACTTACACAACCCTTTATTTTTCCAAGATAAATCAGACCTCCCTACTCCCCTTTAAACAGTAGAATTTCAAAAAATAGCAAGAAATCCCTCTCACAGAGGGGGTAAATTCCCAATTTATCCCCATTTTTCTCGATTTTTCTCGATTTTTCTCGATTTTTTGGCCCTTAATTCTAGCCCCCTCAATTTTATCCCCTATTTTTCCACTTGGCACAATCCTTATATACTTACACAACCCTTTATTTTTCCAAGATAAATCAGTATAATAGAAAACTCCTATACAAAATGAGTCACGATGGCAGATTATTGCCTCAAGTTTAAGCCTTGATCATGGGGCTTAGCCCCTCCTGATTCCTCTGTAGTATAAATAGTATAATTGCCTTCCAAGCAATAGGCCCTAAGCAGGCAGATGAAAATAAGGACCCTTACAACCTACCCTTATTATGAAATTTATTACTTTAAACATTACAGTAGCAGTCCTAGTAATTCTTTTACTAGTAATTACAATTATAGCTATTTCTGCCCGATCCCTAATAGACCGAGAAAAAGCTTCCCCATTTGAATGCGGGTTTGACCCAAAAAACAAAGCACGCCTCCCATTCTCTATACGATTCTTTCTCCTGGCCGTCCTCTTTCTAGTATTTGATATCGAACTCGCACTTCTTCTCCCTCTACCACTAGTATTAGAGCCAACGCACCTCTCCTCTATTATTTTAAGAACAACGGCCTTTCTTTTTATCTTAATTCTCGGACTCCTCCACGAATGAAATGAGGGCTCTCTTGACTGATCAAGCTAGTCTTTACATCTCT